AATAAGGAATGCCAATCTTTTATAATTTTGTCATCATCTAATTGTTTTCAAATGGGTCCATTCAACGATGTAAAATATTACAATGATGTAATAAAAAAAGAATCAATGAAAAGAGATAGTCTAATTCCAATTAGGAATTCCTTGGGACCTTTAGGATTAGGAAGAACCCCTCAAATTGCGCATTTTTATTCATTTTACCATTTAATAACTTATAATCAGATCTCGGTAACTAAATATTTACAACTTGACAATTTCAAACAGACTTTTCAAGTGCTTAAATATTATTTAATGGATGAAAATGGTAGGGTTTCTATTTATAATAATCCCGATCCGCGCGGTAACATCGTTTTGAATCCATTCAATTTGAATTGGAATTTTCTCCATCATAATTATTGTGAAGAAGCGTCTAGAATAATTAGCCTTGGGCAGTTTATTTGTGAAAATTTATGTATAGCCAAAAACGGACCGCACTTAAAATCGGGTCAAGTTCTAATTGTTCAAATTGACTCTGTAGTAATAAGATCAGCTAAAGCTTATTTGGCCACTCCGGGAGCAACCGTTCATGGCCATTATGGAGAAATCCTTTACGAAGGAGATACATTAGTTACATTTATATATGAAAAATCGAGATCTAGGGATATAACGCAAGGTCTTCCAAAAGTGGAACAAGTGTTAGAAGTGCGTTCGATTGATTCAATATCGATGAACCTAGAAAAGAGAATTGAGGGTTGGAACAAGAGTATAACAAAAATTATTGGAATTCCTTGGAGATTCTTGATTGGTGCTGAGCTAACTATAGTGCAAGGGCGTATCTCTTTGGTTAATAAGATCCAAAAAGTTTATAGATCTCAGGGGGTGCAGATTCATAATCGACATATAGAAATTATTGTGCGTCAAATAACATCAAAAGTGTTGGTTTCAGAAGAGGGAATGTCTAATGTTTTTTCACCCGGAGAACTGATTGAATTGTTGCGGGCGGAACGAACAGGGCGCGCTTTGGAAGAAGCGATCTGTTACCGAGCTATCTTATTGGGAATAACGAAAGCATCTCTAAATACTCAAAGTTTTATATCCGAAGCAAGTTTTCAAGAAACTGCTCGAGTTTTAGCAAAAGCCGCTCTCCGGGGTCGTATCGATTGGTTGAAAGGTCTGAAAGAGAACGTTGTTCTAGGGGGGATGATACCCGTTGGTACGGGATTCAACGGATTAGTGCAACGTTCAAGGCAACATACCAACATTCCTTTGGAAACCAAAAACAATAAACTATTCGAGGCAGAAATGCGAGATATTTTGTTCCACCACAGAGAATTATTTGATTTTTTCATTTCAAGGAATTTACACGATACACTGAGACAATCATTTCGAGGGTTGAATGATTCCTAAGAGCGGATTCACCCCCTTTCTTTTTAGCTATTTGTATTTGCGGTCATTTTTTTTTTTTATTTTTATTTGGTATATAGTAATAAAGATAATAAAATAACAAATAGAATAGAAAGAAATTCATATTAATGGTTTGAATCGTGTATCAATGGCCAATATCCATTAGAGGTAGAAACGAAGGTTCCATCGGAACAATTATTTATTTCTATTTCAGGGCACCTCGTCTCTCTTTTTTTTAATAAAAAGAAAGGAGGTGTGGATAAATAAATGACAAGAAGATATTGGAACATCCATTTGGAAGAAATGATGGAAGCAGGAGTTCATTTTGGTCATGGTACTAGTAAATGGAATCCTAGAATGGAACCTTATATCTCTTCAAAGCGTAAAGGTATTCATATTATAAATCTTATTAGAACTGCCCGTTTTTTATCAGAAGCTTGTGATTTAGTTTTTGATACAGCGAGTAGGGGAAAGCAATTCTTAATTGTTGGTACCAAAAATAAAGCAGCCGATTCAGTAGCGCGGGCTGCAATAAGGGCCCGTTGTCATTATGTTAATAAAAAATGGCTAGGCGGTATGTTAACGAATTGGTATACTACGGAAACGATACTTCATAAGTTCAGGGACTTGAGAACGGAACAAAAGATGGGGAGACTCAATCGTCTTCCGAAAAGAGATTCAGCTATGTTGAAGAGACAATTATCTCACTTGCAAACATATCTGGGCGGGATCAAATATATGACTGGATTACCCGATATTGTAATAATCGTTGATCAGCAAGAAGAATATATGGCTCTTCGAGAATGTATGATTTTGGGAATTCCAACGATTTGTTTAATCGATACAAATTGTGACCCAGATCTCGCTGATATTTCGATCCCAGCAAATGATGACGCGATAGCTTCAATCCGATTAATTCTTAACAAATTAGTATTTGCAATTTGTGAGGGTCGTTCTAGTTATATACGAAATCCTTGATTCATATTAATAATGAATAATAAAAAAATTCTTTTGGGAACTCCATAGATTTATGAAATCGGTTATGATTCCTAAAAGAGATACAAGTAACTAGGGATATTATGTAATTAATTGGTATACAAATATATATAAGTCAACTAGGCAAGTCGAAAAAAGAGAAGGTTGAATCAAAATAATTCTTTTTAAAGTTCTATTTTTTTCAGAGGGCAATATGAATGTTCTATTATGTTATATCAACACACTAAAAGGCTTATACGATATATCCGGTGTGGAAGTCGGCCAACATTTCTATTGGAAAATAGGAGGTTTTCAAGTCCATGCCCAAGTAATTATTACTTCTTGGGTTGTAATTGCTATCTTATTAGGTTCAGCCATTATAGCTGTTCGTAATCCACAAACCATTCCTACTGACAGTCAGAATTTCTTCGAATATGTTCTTGAATTCATTCGAGATGTGAGCAAAACTCAGATTGGCGAAGAATACGGTCCATGGGTTCCCTTTATTGGAACTTTGTTTCTATTTATTTTTGTTTCGAATTGGTCGGGTGCTCTTTTACCTTGGAAAATCATACAGTTACCTCATGGGGAATTAGCCGCGCCTACAAATGATATAAATACTACTGTTGCTTTAGCTTTACTCACGTCAGTAGCATATTTCTATGCGGGTCTTAGTAAAAAAGGATTGGGTTATTTTGGTAAATACATTCAACCAACTCCAATCCTTTTACCCATTAATATTTTAGAAGATTTCACAAAACCCCTATCACTTAGTTTTCGACTTTTCGGAAATATATTAGCTGATGAATTAGTAGTTCTTGTTCTTGTTTCTTTAGTACCTTCAGTGGTTCCTATACCCGTCATGTTACTTGGATTATTTACAAGCGGTATTCAAGCTCTTATTTTTGCAACTTTAGCTGCGGCTTATATAGGCGAATCCATGGAGGGTCATCATTGACTAGTTTTCGAAATAGTCTTTTTTTAGTTTAAGCCTTACGCAATATATGTGCGTATCAAGATAATCTGCTTAAGGAGCATAATATATAAAAATAAATAGATAAATTATATAAATATAAACTATATAAAGTATAGAAGTAATAGTCAAAAATAAGATATTAGCGGTATTAGGGAATTGCAACAAACAAAAGGGGAAGTAAAAAAAAGGAAAGAGATCGAAAAGATCTTTTTCCTAAAATTCCAGTTCGGTCTATTTATCCCCCCCCAATGAATACTATCTTTATATTGTTTTGTTCATTTAATTCCAATATTCAATATTATTAGATATTAGTAATCATAATCTGAATAATAATTAGGATTGTAATACTTATAGTATTATGGTGTGCTATTTAAAAAAAGATGCTATTGTTATATAGAAAAATTCCCATTCAAGTTGATTTCATCCAATTAAACGGTTGACCAAAAGATAATTTTAATAAATAATAAATTACCTGAACTTAGATCAATCAAATACTTCTATTTCGATGCAACGATTCGATCTAACGAATTTGTCCATGTAGATTGATTGTACCTGCGTCGGCTAGTAAAAAAAGAAAAAATAAAGATTTACAAAAAACTAAATTCAAATTTATAAAAAAAAAATGGATTGGCTAGGGGGGGCCGAACTAGATGTATGTACTCTAATTAGTATAAGACAACTCTTGTGAATGTTTCGAAGAATGATTCTATAATCCGATTAAATGTAAGATATGAATGGTTGATTTACGTTATCCAAGAAACACATGTATATGTAATATTAGATATTAATTAGTTATATATGTAATATCTAAGCGGCTCTATTACTGTGAATTTAGATAGGAATTCCAATAGAATCCCCTCCATTTCCTTTGTAGTTGTGAATTGAATATTAAATGAATAAAATAAAGTGACTATTGAATAAAGAGATTCAATCAAGAAAATAAGAAAAAACGAAAAATTCAAAAAGAATGGTATGGATTCAAAAAAATTCTGTGAATAAAAACTAAAAAAGAAATATCGAAGCCGTTCTGATGATTCAATAATAATATTATTACTTCAATTCCGAGTTCTTATTTCCTTCGACTGTATAGATCTTAGCGATGGAATAATTAAGTCATAATTTATTGGTTGATTGTATCATTAACTATTTACTTATTTTGGTGTGAGGAACTTATCATGAATCCACTGATTTCTGCCGCTTCCGTTATTGCTGCTGGGTTGGCCGTCGGGCTTGCTTCTATTGGACCTGGGGTTGGTCAAGGTACTGCTGCGGGCCAAGCTGTAGAAGGGATCGCGAGACAGCCCGAGGCGGAGGGAAAAATACGAGGTACTTTATTGCTTAGTCTGGCTTTTATGGAAGCTTTAACAATTTATGGACTGGTTGTAGCGTTAGCACTTTTATTTGCGAATCCCTTTGTTTAATCCGAAAAAAAAAAATACGTATTTTTTATTAGTTTATTTCCTTGGACTTACTGCTTTTTTTGAATTCGATTAGGATTTCACTCCTCCAATTATTTGGTGGGACACTAACCCATGGGAAGGACTGATTGGAGAATGGGGAATTAGCAGAACGACTCGCCTTCTTCCTTCCCATTGTTAGTCCAATGGAATAGTTTTTTAGGAAGTGTTACAACAAACGAGATATTTCGCAATTGACATGACATAAGCAT